AGTATAGTTCCCTATACACGAGTCTGTCATTGTACTGGGATAATTGTACTGGAATATAGGACGAATACCTTGAAGAGCTAGAAGTATAAAGAATTAAGTAAGATTGAAAATGCTTTCTTTATATACGATACGAAGAAGGATTCTGATTTGATTGATATCAGGAGATCAAATGAGTTCTTCATTCATTCATTGAATGATAAATGACTACAAGTGAAGGAGATACACGATTTAAATAATAGAAGATCCAATATTTCACAATTGTATCTAGAATAACTGGAAAAGTGGAAACAAGACTAGATATAATTTGATCGTTATGAACCAATCCAAAATCGTTGTAGACCGAACCAATCATTAGTTCCCAACCATGGGTCGAATGAAATCCGATCCATAAATCAGTAACTAAAAGAATCAAAAAAGCTTTTATTGTGTCACTTAAGTTATAGAGGAATTCCTGAATCCAAGAATTAAGAATGACAAGTTCTTCATTACCCAGAATAAAATAACCACTTAGAATAGCGAAACAAATTATATTTGTCGAGAAATCCAAAATGATATGGAGATGATATTCATTGTGTGTTTTGACCAATTGTATCGTTTCCTTGTGTATTCCTATACGAAGTTTTTGTATATGTGTCTCCGGGTACTCCTTTATCATTTCATCCAAGAGGAATAGTTCTTCCAATTCTATGAATCTTTCTAGAACGTTTTTCTCTTGAATATCATTCAAAAAAGTTTCGGATTTCCCGGTATTCCACCAATTAGTAACCCAAGGCTCCAGACATTTATTAAATGAGAGAGAGACCCACCAGGGCAAAAATATTATGGATGAAATATATGGGAGGGAGACCCAGGCTTTCTTTTTTTTTTTCATTTTTATCCTAAAAGGACCCTTATTCTATTTCTATATTCCTTTCCTTCTAGATCCGAGATCTAAATTATTAGACAAAAATGGGAAATAGATCCATGGGTTCAATACCTTTTTATAGAACTCGTACTTCAGAGAAATATCAGATAGAGTCGACGGTTGTATTAAAAAGGAAATTAGCAAGTTTTTTTCAATTTTTTCTTCAGTTCATTTCAAAATACTTCAATTGGTACGCGCAAGAAATAGGCCAATTCGGCAGCTTTTTGTTCAATTTCTCGTGGAGTAAAATACTCATCAGTACGAGTCAAGGGAATGGCTCCTTGGCCTCTGATTTCCATATAAAGGACACGACGAGGATAAAGACCCTCTTTAACCTCCATTCTGATGGATTGGATATCTCTCATAAGTAAGCGAAGGAAGATGCGACGATTTATTCCAGGAAATCCCCAACGAAAAATACACACTATTCCTTCTTTTCTATCGAATCGGTCATAACCACTACCTACATTCCATGAAATTGTGCACCACAAATAGGAGCTAATGAATAGACCTGCGATCCCATAGAAAGACATCACGATCCCTTGTGGAAAAAAAATAATTTGCTGAGATGGAAATACGGATATCAGATTCCTACCAAGATAACTGGAAGTTCCAACCACTAAGAATCCTAGTGAACCTAAAAAAAGGATACAGGCCCAGAAAAAATTACTTGTTTTTCGAGACCCCATTATAAGTTCTATCCATATATGTTCTGATCGCCAATTCATACTTTACTAGATCCAGTTGCATTCGATTGGAATTGAGAGAATAACTCAAATGAATTTGACTTTCTTGATCCCGAAGTAACTTTCATTAACTAGCACTATTCTGATGTAAACCGTTAGAAGTAATTTGTCAGATACATTGACTTTCCATTTAAATAAAATATTCGCCGATCCATTTTTAATTTAACCGGCTATACCTGCATATACATGCATTTATGCGGATACATGATATCCGCATAAATGCATGCATAACAGTTCTTTCATTTGTGTTCGTAAAGAGTCACATATCGTACCATATTACACTAAATAAATATCTGTATTATGATCCAGTGTTGAAATAAATTGATGAGATTTGGTCCCATCGGATCTAGACAATCTTATTTTTTTGGACATGAAGAGATAAAGAAGCCATTGCAATTGCCGGAAATACTAGGCCCACTAAAGGCACAAAAATAGAGGGTAAGTTGAGATCTGTCATAGAATGGGTGCCTCGATTTAATATTTCTATCTATTAGAAAGAGAAAGATATCTTATGATATGATAAGTATATCTATCCTAAGTTAAGTATATATCATAAACTGTATTATATTTATAATATTCTAATTATATTAATAAATAATTATATTATAATTATTTATTAATAATTTAATAATTTATTAAATTTAATAAAAAGTATTAATATTTCGAAATTAATATTTATAAGTAGTTAATAAGTAGTTAATAAGTGCAAGGAATGTAGAACTAAATAAGTGTACTTATTCATCTTTCTACACGAATATGTATGATAATTCACTTTTTTATCCTGTTGATAGAAGGTTCGTGATTACTAATCATGAATAGAGGTAGGATAAAAAAATAGATCTGGAGGAAA